ATTTGGGCACTGTCTCAGAGAGAGACTCGGCGAAATAGCATGGTCCGTGAAGATGCGGACTACCTGCACCTGGACAGAAAGACCCTATGAAGCTTTACTGTAGCTTGAAATTGGGTTTGGGCTTGTTCTGCGCAGCATAGGTGGGAGGCTTCGAAGCCGCTTTTGTGGAAGCGGTGGAGCCTACAGTGAGATACCACTCTGGGCAAGCTAAAATCCTTACCCTTCTCAAAGGGGACCGTTTCTGGTGGACAGTTTGACTGGGGCGGTCGCCTCCTAAAAGGTAACGGAGGCGCGCAAAGGTTCCCTCAGGCTGGTCAGAAACCAGCCCTTGAAGAGTGCAAAGGCATAAGGGAGCTTGACTGTGACACTGACAAGTGAAACAGCGACGAAAGTCGGCCTTAGTGATCCGACGGTGCTGAGTGGAAAGGCCGTCGCTCAACGGATAAAAGTTACTCTAGGGATAACAGGCTGATCTCCCCCAAGAGTTCACATCGACGGGGAGGTTTGGCACCTCGATGTCGGCTCATCGCAACCTGGGGCGGAAGTACGTCCCAAGGGTTGGGCTGTTCGCCCATTAAAGCGGTACGTGAGCTGGGTTCAGAACGTCGTGAGACAGTTCGGTCCATATCCGGTGTAGGCGTGGCAGCATTGACAGTTTCTCTCCCTAGTACGAGAGGACCGGGAGGGGCACACCTCTGGTGTTCCAGTTATCCTACCAAGGGTACACGCTGGGTAGCTACGTGTGCTGTGGATAACCACTGAAAGCATCTAAGTGGGAAGCCCTGCTGAAGATAAGTGCTGATTTGAGGTCTCGGCTAGACTAGCCGTTTGATAGGCGCTCGGTGTACCTTCCGTAAGGAACTTAGCCTAGGCGTCCTAATCGACCTCTTGTTGTTTTGTTGGCGAGGGTGTTCTTTGCGACTCATGATCCACTCCGACTCCATTCCGCATTCGGTTGTGAAAGTGGTCAGCGGCGATGATACTTGGGGAGACATCCCCTGGGACAATAGCTCAATGCCCTCGCTTTCTTTTTGTTCTTATGTACTTGCTTATGTCTCATCCTTCTTATGCTATTGTTGATACCTGTGGCAAACAGTATTGGTTTCAACCTGGACGATATTATGATCTTAACTATATCCAGGCTAATCCTGGTGATAAAATTGTTTTTCATCGCGTCTTATGGCTACATAATGACCAACTTCTCATTGGGCGTCCTTTCCTTTCTGATATCCATGTGGAAGCCACGGTACTACAACACTTAAAAGCTAATAAAGTGCTTGTGTATCACTTTCGTTCTAAAAAGAAAACTCGTAAAAAATCTTCACATCGTCAACTTCTCACTCGTATTTATATCCATCCTTTCCATGGCTCATAAAAAAGGTAGTGGCAGCACTAAAAATGGTCGTGATTCTAATCCTAAATATTTGGGTGTCAAAACTTGTCATGCCCAATTTGTCACCGCTGGTTCTATTCTCGTGCGACAACGTGGTTCAAAATTTCACCACGGTCAAAATGTAGGAGTTGGTAAAGATTTTTCTCTCTTTGCTCTCATTGACGGTTATGTTCATTTCTCTTACCGTCGTGGAAAATCTCTCATCCATATCTATGCACCAAGCTATTCTTCTTCTCGCTGATGGCACTTGCTTTCGTGGATGGTCTTCTAGTCCTCCTCTTACGGCTTTAGGGGAGCTTGTATTTAATACCGGCATGACTGGCTACCAAGAAATTGTCTCCGATCCTAGTTATCACCAACAAATCGTCGCTTTTACTGCGCCTGAAATCGGCAATACCGGTACCAATCCTTTTGATCAGGAGTCCGCTCGTGCTCAAGTCTCGGCTATTCTTGTTCGACATCTATCTTCTTCTGTTCAGCATGCTCGATCTCATTCCACTTTTGAGGCTTATCTCCATCAACAATCCATCCTTTGCATTCAACATATAGACACTCGTGCTCTTGTTCGACATCTTCGCCGTTTTGGTGTTATGCATGCTATTGCTTCAAATCATATCTTCGATCTCTCTCAACTTCGTTCTTTGCTACAAGCCTCTACAATTTCTCCTTCACCATCACTTGTGGCCACTTCTCATGAGTTTGAATGGACTGAAGCTTCTGCTTGGTTTGATCCTCCTTCACGTTATGCTTGTCGTATCCTTGTAGTCGATTATGGCGTCAAATATAATATTCTACGTATCTTAAAATCTTTCGGCGCTTCTGTATTTGTGGTTCCTCCAACAAGTGATCTTGCTGTATGGGAATCTATGAAACCTGATGGCGTGCTTCTTTCCAATGGTCCTGGAGATCCTTCCAGTCTTGATGATTGTGTACACAATTTACAATTGTGGTTATCTGCTCATCCTTCCATTCCTATTTTAGGCATTTGCATGGGTCACCAACTTCTTGCTCTTGCCCATGGGGCAAGCACTTTCGCATTGAAATTTGGTCATCGTGCTCTTAACCATCCCACTGGTTTACATCGTACCGTTGAAATCAGTAGTCAAAATCATGGTTATGCTGTTAAGGTTTCGTCTTTACCTAAAATTACTCATTTCAATTTGCACGATGGTACTATTGCTGGTTTATCTTATTCTCCTAAACCTTATATCTCCGTTCAATATCATCCTGAAGCTTCTCCCGGACCACATGACGCTATTTATTTATTTGAACATTTTTTACGCTTAGCCACACATCATGTTTAAATAATTCCTCTAATGCTTGGACTCCTCTTATTTGATTCCATAGCGGTAAATGACCTTCAGGGGCTTGCAAACTCCATTCAAATTCTTTCGGATATCTTAACCATTTGCCTTGTCTAACCCAACCTATCTGCTCCCAAAATTTCATCCAATCTTTTTGTTTTCCTAACCAAATTCTTCTTTGTACCCCAAATCCAAATTTCCCTTGTGAATAGTTTTGCCACATTTCATCCATCTCTTGAATGGCCTCTTTGGGGATGTGTGCTATTTCTGTAAAGTAAATCCACTCTCTTTCCTCGCATCCTGCTAGTTTGCACATCAATTTATATGTAGTTTGGTTTGCACTCAAAAAATCTTTTTCAGCTAATTGTTTGGCCAATTGATCCAAATTCGATCTATCCCATATTTTCTTCTTATCCATAGTCTTCTGATTCCATAACTTTCTGCTCTGGATCGCCACCACCAATAATACCATAGCTTATTCAGCCATAATTGTTGTTGAACCCAGCTTTGATTCAGTAAGTAATAAGCTACTGCATTACTGACTTCAACCACACTATCATCAACCATGGCTTTTAACTTACTGGGTGTAAGTTGATGCATGTTTTGCAAGTAAGTATTGACAATCTGGGATTCGTCTTCCATCATGCGTTTGATCATCCAAGATTGCGCATTGGTATTATATTCACTACATATTTGTAGTACCCAAATCATGAAAAAATCGTTTTCTCTTCTCATCACATGTTGCTTCCATGCTTGAATGACCTTTCTTACTAATTCTTTTTTCAACGATGGTTTTAACATGTCCAAAAATAAACTTTCTTCTGTTAAGTTTTTTAACTCTGTTGGTTGTTCTATTTGATGAATTAAAAATACCAATTTTCTATCTCTCATGGCGTCTTTATCTGTCATAGGTGCCGGACCCGGCCATCCTGATTGGCTCACTGTACGTGCCTTAAGTTTGTTACAACAGGCACAAGTGATTGTGTATGATGCATTAGTTTCTCACGAAATTTTGCATAGATGTAATCCACAAGCCTCTTTGATACAAGTTGGAAAACGTTCTTCTCAGAGAGGTTATCCACCTACTGAAATTGCTCAATTTCTTATTCAATCGTACCGCCAAGGATTTCATACTGTACGTCTTAAAGGAGGAGATATCAGTATATTTGCACGCTTTTATGAGGAAATTCTTCCTCTTTATGAGCAATCCATTCCTTTTGAAATTGTGCCAGGAATTACCACCGCTAGTGGAGTGTGTGCCTCTTTGGCATGTGCTTTAACCCATAGAGCGTTAGCTTCTAGTGTCACTTTGATTAGTGCTACTGAAGCGATTTCTCCTTTTCGCTGGTCTAAATTGGTTTCCACTAGCGATACTTTAGTAGTGTATATGCCTCTAAGCAATCTGCCTTCTATTATTGAAGCTTATCTTCAAGCTGGCGGGAATCCAGAAACTCCTATTCTGCTTGTGCAATGGTGTTCTATGGATAAACAAGCTAGTTTATTAGCCACGATTGCTACCATTACCTATCAAGTTCAAATTCATCATTTTGGTCCCCCATCATTAGCTATTATCGGAGAGGTCGTTTGCCTGTTATGATTCGTTATTATTATGTTCTTGCTAGTCGTGATTTTTTGCTTCATCAAGAAGCTGTAGAAGAGATTTTACGTGAACGTAGCTTTTATTACATGAACAAAGGGTTGACAAAAGATTTCGCCATTTTTGATGGCAGTGAATTAACATTTTTACCTTTTGTTCAAAAATCCCATATGGTCATTGTATCGACAGATGCATCTTGGATTGAATGGCTCAAATTGCGTCTTCAATATGTAAGTATGGGAAATTTTGATCTTGACTATGATATTCTCAAGCCAAACAACAAATCATACCAAACTTGATTTGGCCATCCTAAAATTGAGGTTTGTTCCGTAAACAAAGCTTCATTTTGCTTATACATGCGAGCATACTGATGCCATGGTTGCGATGGCCATAAATGATGAACTAAATGATAATTTTGTCCTAAAATCAAGTAGTTAAGTATGTGGCTATCGACAAGACAGGCATTTTGCCATCGATGTGTGTTCATGAAAGGATAATGAGGTAAATAATCAAAACATATGCCTAAAACTGTTCCCACTAATAAAGCAGCACAAAACCAACATCGTAATACATAAGAAAATGCTCCGAATTTCCACGCCAAAAGTAGCACAAGCAAAAATAGACTTCTAGCAATCAACCATTGCGATAATTCATTACCTCTATAAAGACGTCGCTGAAAAAAATAAATTTCATGATAAAAAAATCTTGGGGCGATTAACCAAATAGGACCTGCGGTTGATACATAATGATCTGGATCATGTTGAGAATGATTGACGTGAGCATGATGTTGCATATGTACTCTAGTGAATACGACAAATGAAAAACCTAACAAAAAACCACATACATGACCAATCAGAGCATTGATCATATGATTGGCGTGTGCGCTTTTATGAGACGCATCATGAATTAAACTACCAGCTAAGTGAAGGCTAACTACATTCAATGCAAAACATATACTTAAAGGCATATGCATGCTATATAAAACGATTGATGCCAAAGTACAGCTAACACTAATAAAAAATAAAATGCTATTCATGAGCTATTTTCAAACAGAAACACCATATGCTTAACAGCAGAGCGACGCTCCAAGCAAGTGGTGTTTCATATTCTTTATATGATTGTTCTAATAACAATGTCAAAGTTTGTGTTTGATGACTGATGTTGCCTGATAACAAAGCCACTGCTCCAAATTCTCCCATAGCCCTACAATGTGTTGCTATCACTCCATTGATAAGTGCCCTTCTCACATATGGAAAACTTATCTTCCAAAACACTTGTGTTTCTTTTGCTCCTAAAATTCTTGCTGCTTCTTTTTGCGTTTCATCTAATTGTTCCAATATTGGAACAATTTCTTTCACCACAAATGGTAAAGTAACAAATAAACTGGCTAAGACTAGTGCAGAAAAATGAAATGGAATCACCAAGTGTTTTGTCCATAACCATTTCCCTATTGGTGAATGAATTCCATAGACACTATTGAGCATTAAAGCCACGATGACCGGTGAAATGCTTAAAGGTAAATTAAGTATACCTAACCAAATGCTTTTGGCAGGCCAATGCCCATGCGTAAACCCCCAAGCTGCTAACAACCCCATGCCACCATTGATCATCATAGTAACCGTGCTACATAACAAGCTTAAACGACAAGCAGATAGAATTTCCCAGCTCCAAGTGAATTGTGTGCCTACTTGTACCAACATATAGACCAAAGGTAACACAAGCGCTATATTTATCCATAGCATGCTTAAGATCAAAATTGTTTGATTCGCCATTGAAATTCTAATAACAATAAAATAGCTACACACATAAACATCATGGTCAATGCAATCAAGGTGGCACTCCCCTCATCATCTTGTTCTACTAATGATGCAATAAAAACAGAAGTGGCTAAATCTTTATATGGTAAATTGCTACTAATCATCATAATGGCGCCGTATTCGCCTACACAACGTGACCATGTTAAACCGGTGGCGGCCCAAACGGCGGGAGCCAAATTTGGCCATATGGCATGTATAAAAGTTTGCAAGGAGGATGCTCCTAAACACCACGAAGCCTCTTCCATTTCTCTTTCTAATTCTTCCATCATAGGTTGCATGGTGCGTACGACTAGTGGTAACGAAACTACCATCATAGCTAAACACATACCAGCTTCGCTATATGCTAAAGTCAAATAACGCCCTACCCAGCCTTGTTTGCCATATAAATCTGCTAGAATGACTCCTATGACAGAAGTGGGCAAAATCATAGGCATCTCTATCAACATTTGAAACCATTTTTTGCCTTTGATTTCATATCGAGCGAATGTCCATGCTATAGCCGATCCTAACAATAAATTGATTATGGTAGCCACAGTAGCTAACTTGAAACTTATTGTATAAGTAGAGATTGCTAAAGGAGTGAATGCTAATGTCCAATGAAGCTGCCATCCTTTGAGCATGAGGCCCAACATGGGCCAAATCAATAACAAGCAGATGTATGAACACCAAATAATATACATGATCTTATAAATTAAGCATTTGTTGGCAAAAAGTAGTAGCAGCTTTAGATTGATAGCGATTCGGATTAGTAATTTGATAGAGTTGTCTTTTAATGCTAATGGCCTCAATTTTCACTTCCTGTACTAAATTTAGCTCCAATTCTTTGGCGATGGCACATACAGAGACAAAGGCAGCGCCAAGGCCCCATTGAACAGCGTTTTTAATGGATTCTATAGAGTTAAGTTCCATCTCAATTTTTAAGCGATTGGTATCTATGCCATTTTGGTGCAAAATTTGATCAATCACTTTGCGTATAGTAGAACTTCGATCTAAACTGACAAACCTCAAACGGTATAGATCTTCTTTTTGAATCTTAGATAAATGAGCAAAAGGATGATCAGGAGGTACAATTAAAGTTAATTCATCTTCAGCGAAAGCTTGAATAGATAAGAGAGGCATTAATTCCGCAGGAATGGCTCCACCGATCACCGCCACATCTATATGACCATGAGCAACACTCCAAGCAATACGTCTTGTGGAATGCACCTGTAATTGTACGCATATATGAGGATATTTTTGTCGAAATAAACCAATTAAACCAGGCATTAAGTAAGTGCCAATGGTTTGACTGGCTCCTATAATTAGATGACCACCTTGCAAATGATGTAAGTCTTCTAAAGCACGACAAGTTTCTTCGCATAAGGCCAGAATACGTGTGGCATATTTCAAAAGAACTTGTCCAGCTTCAGTTAATTTGGCTTTTCGATGGCTGCGATCAAATAAAGCAGTATTTAATTGTTTTTCAAGATTTTGAATTTGCAAACTTACCGCAGGTTGAGATATATACAAACTTTGAGCTGCCTTTTGAAAACTGCCTTCTACTACAATGGCTTTAAAAATACGTAATTGATCTAAGGTAAAAGGCAAGTCTGTCATATTTTTTTTGATATACTATACTATAAATTGGCATTGGAGGAGTGTTGTGGACACTAGACTTTTGATTGTGTTGCTACCGATTTTAGCCGCGGCTTCATGGGCGATCTATAATATTGGCAAGGTGTTATTATTACAATTCACGAAACGTTCATAATCTATGGCAGTACCTAAGAAACGCACACCTAAATCGAAAACTCGAAGTAGAAAAAGCCAATGGATGCGTAAGGCACTGAAACAACTACAAAAAGCTAGAACCAGGGCAGGTCAACTTAGCTAGAGAACTTGTCAAATAGGCGTCAACCGCATCATAATAAGCACAACAAGTAACAACTTGGGAAGGTTTAAGAGCTAATTTAAGATTATGACCGCAACTTTACAAAGACGCGAAAGCGCAAGTTTATGGGAACGTTTCTGTGCATGGATCACTAGTACTGAAAATCGCTTATATATTGGTTGGTTTGGTGTATTAATGATTCCATGTTTATTGACCGCTACATGTGTGTTCATCATTGCATTTGTGGCTGCTCCACCAGTTGATATAGATGGGATACGTGAACCGGTATCAGGTTCTTTATTCTATGGAAACAATATCATTACAGGAGCTATCGTGCCTACTTCTAATGCGATTGGGTTACATTTCTATCCTATCTGGGAAGCAGCTTCCGTAGATGAGTGGTTGTACAACGGTGGTCCTTACCAATTGATTGTACTACATTTCTTACTAGGCGTTGCAGCTTATATGGGTCGTGAATGGGAATTGAGCTACCGTCTAGGTATGCGTCCATGGATTTGTGTAGCATTCTCTGCTCCAGTAGCAGCAGCTACAGCAGTATTCTTAATTTACCCAATCGGACAAGGAAGTTTCTCTGATGGAATGCCTTTAGGAATTTCAGGTACATTCAACTTTATGCTTGTTTTCCAAGCTGAACATAATATTTTGATGCACCCATTCCATATGGCAGGTGTAGCTGGGGTATTTGGAGGTGCGTTATTTAGTGCTATGCACGGTTCATTAGTAACTTCTAGCTTAATTCGTGAAACAAGCGAAAACGAATCTGTAAACAACGGATACAAATTCGGTCAAGAAGAAGAAACTTATAATATCGTTGCAGCACACGGTTACTTTGGCCGTTTGATTTTCCAATATGCATCTTTCAATAACTCTCGTGCATTACACTTCTTCCTAGGTGCATGGCCAGTAGTTGGAATCTGGTTGACAGCAATCGGTATCAGCACAATGGCATTCAACCTAAATGGCTTAAACTTTAACCAATCAGTGGTTGATAGCCAAGGTAGAGTGATTAATACATGGGCTGATATTTTAAACCGTGCGAACTTAGGTATCGAAGTAATGCATGAACGTAATGCACATAACTTCCCTCTAGATTTGGCTTCTAATTCTGTAGTTCCAGTAGCAGTAACAGCTCCGTCTGTAGAAGCATAAGCGAAATCTACTTCAACCACCAACATACAGTTGGTGGTTTTTTTTATAATAAACAAAAAAAGCATATGCAAGATCAAATCACCACTCTTATTCGCCGCTATGATTTAGCAGGCAAATATCTAGATGGACAGGCCATGGCCAAAGTAGCTTCTTATTTTGAACATGCTATGGATCGCATCCAAGTAGTGCAAACTTTACAAAAAGATGCTGTAGAGATTCTTAAAGAAGCTTCTCAGGAATTATTTTCACAACAACCGGAATTGTTAAGACCCAGCGGTAATGCTTACACCACCCGCAGATATGCAGCATGTTTAAGAGATTTGGAATATTATTTCAGATATGCAATTTATGCCATTTTAGCAGGTGACATGAGCATTTTAGATGAACGTGTTTTGGCAGGTTTAGTGGATACATATAATTCTTTGGGCGTTCCTCTGGCTCCTACAGTGAAAGGCATTGATTTATTAAGACAAGCAGCAAAAAAACGTATGGATGCGGCTTGTATTGATGAAGCATTTGACTATATGATCAACGCATTATGAAAAAAAGGATGTCTAATTTGAGACATCCTTTGTTTTCTCTTCTTTTTGGTGTTGTCTTATCAAACATCATCGCCAGTTTAGATACCGGCGATTTAATGATACTGGTAAGTGCTTTGATTACTTTTGTGCTAGAAATTGGTCGCCCTCGAATACGTTGGATTCGTATAGGTTTACTCTATGGTTTTGTTGTGGAAGCTTTGAAACTAGGATCATGATGCAAGTTCATTTGAGTATTTCTTCTTTTGAATTGACCTGGATGTGGCAAAAAAGCATCACTTTTCGTGATGCTCATTTGAATTTGATTTGCCAACATCCTAAAGTATTTACTTTAGGTCATGCCGCTTCTTCTATCTATCCCGCTAAATATGTCAATCGACATAGAATAGATCGTGGAGGAGAAATTGCTTACCACGACTGTGGTCATTTACTGCTCTATGTACTTACTTCTTGCCCACAAGTCACACACCATATACATACTCTTCATTTGGTAGCTTTGCGTCTTCTTCATGTTTGGCGATTACAAGCCATCGTCTCCAGTCATCTGGGCATCTGGTTATTTAAAGATAAATGGATGAGCATGGGTTTGAAAATCCTTCAAGGTCGCAGTTTGCATGGCATTTGTTTACCTATCGAAGGTCATTTACCTCCCCAATTCGAAGCTTGCAACATTGCTTCCACTTATTTAGTGAATCTTGAAGCTTATCTATGCCATATTAGCTTTCAACAATGTCGTTATTATTTAGCGATATCTACTAAACAAAACTTCTCTAGACATTTCTAAATAGTTAACAGGATCTCCTGCTTTTGGTTTTAATTCTTGTGGTCTAAAACTTCTAATCGCACCTTGCCATGCAAATTGAGGCATACCTAATCGTTCTTTGAAATCTGCTCCATATCTTGGTGTTTTTAAATTAAATGGCACTTCACCTTTATTTCTTTGTGGTAAAATTCTTCTTCTTTGATATGGAACAGTGTTATCACCAAAGTTTTGATCATACTCTGCACTATTCACAAGTGCTTTCACAAAACCCTTTAATCCTTTGTTGCACAACACAATTGACCAAGCAATTTTTTCTTTTTCATTATAAACATCTCTACCTAACACGCGTTGAACACACATTTCTACAAAGCGATAATTGTTATTCACTTCATAATTAAACGTGCGAAAAGCATCGCTTAACAGTAAGCCTTGGATAAATTCTCTTACCGTAATTTGATTAAATCTTAATTGTGATTCTAGATAAGTATCACGATTGAATTTTAAAATTTGGTGCTCACTAAAGATTTGACGATATGCAGCCCAAATTAATTGATCCATTTCTGATGCCGTTGGCAAGGTATCAGTACTAAATATTCTTGGCTGTTCTTCATGACCAACAACTTCAAAACCTTCTACTCTTTGATTTTGAGACGAGTAGGCATATTGGATTAATGGCATCGACATGGTTAACGTCTCCTCACTTTATACTTAACTATAAACCAAAAATTTCGTTATGAAACTTACTTTAGAACAAGAATTTCAATTAAGAGTGTATCAACAACAACTAATGAAGTTAAATCCAATACAAACTCAAAAACACTTAATTGAAGTGTTAAAACATATGATGCTCAAAGATAACTTTATTAAATATTTGTTAAGAAAAGCTACATGATTACTCGTTTCATTTTAGAAAATCAATTACAAAATTTTGTCTTAACCGATTGCGCATTAGCGACCATTACTTGTTGGGCTAATTTAACTTACTGGAAAAAACCATTAGCATTTGATGTGGTTCAATTAGCGGTGATCATAAGCAATCTATGTTTATCTAGTCTTTTGATGGCGCGTTGCTTACATCAGGGTTTTATACCTTTATCAAACCTTTATGAGTCTCTCTTGTTTCTCGCTTGGTGCTTGAGTTTTGTTACCTTAGCTTTACAATCGAAATGGCGTATGAGTGTAGCAATAGGAGCGCCTCTTGTGCTCTTAATCGTGGCGTATGCTCATTGGGCCTTACCGTCTACAATGAAATTGTCCAACTCATTAGTGCCTGCGTTACAATCTAATTGGTTGATGATGCATGTGAGTGTTATCATTATGAGTTACGCAAGTTTGATGATAGGTTGTTTATTTTCTTTACTTTATCTATCCATTTCAAGTCATCCCAGCAAGCTAGAAGAACTCAGTTATCAAACTTTACGTTTTGGTTTCGTCTGTTTGACGCTAGGCATCATCTCTGGCGCCATTTGGGCCAATGAGGCATGGGGGAATTATTGGAGTTGGGATCCAAAAGAAACATGGGCCTTGATCACATGGTTAGTGTTTGCAGCATATCTTCATACGCGCAGGGTATGGCATGGTACCAAATCAGCGCTTTTAGCTTGTGTAGGGTTTGTGGTGATTTGGATTTGCTACTTAGGTGTCAATTGGTTTGCGCAAGGCCTTCACAGTTATGGTTGGTTTGTCCAATAAAAAAAAAAACATGGGCTAAATGATGCCCATGTTTGATAAACCTAAGATGGTCGCTACTCCAATGATATGACCAAAACTTGTTGTAGCCACTAATTGCGCTAAATTCAAACCAATAATTGGCGTTTCATTAGATGGATTTTGAATCGCATAACGACCTATGGCTAAAGCTAGCAAATTGCTAATCACCATAATAACTGGAATTGAAGATGGAAATTGAATCATATCTTTTTATTCTACATAATAACCCAAATGACGGAATCTTTGGGCTCTATGCACTCGCAATTGTTGACCTGACATGGTTTTGAGTTGTTTCAGACGTTGCAAGATTTTGTGTTTCACTTTGCGTATGGTGGATGGAGCATCTTGATGAGCACATTCCACTGGTTCTGGTATGATCTCATCGATCACCCCTAAAGCCAATAAATCTTCTGCACCAATTTTTAATGCTTCTGCTGCTTCCGCAGATTTGCTAACATCTTTCCATAAAATGGCTGCACATGCTTCAGGTGTCGCTACAGTATATACGGCATGTTCTAACATTAATACCCAATTGGCCACCCCTATGGCTAAAGCTCCTCCAGAACCTCCTTCACCTATAATGATGGAGATCATAGGCACTTCCAAAGTAAACATAGTTTGTAAACATGCAGCAATAGCTTGTGCTTGACCTTCCTTTTCTGCATCGACGCCTGCCCATGCACCAGGAGTATCGATCAGGGTTACTATAGGTAATCCAAATTTATTAGCATGTTGCATCATTCTTAAAGCTTTACGATATCCTCCTGGTGAAGGCATGCCAAAGTTGCGCTGCAAATTCTCTTTTGTATCTCGACCTTTTTGGTGCGCCAAAAACACCACGGTTTCATCTTCAACTTGAGCAATGGCTGTAATTAGAGCTTGATCATCATGACCCTTTCTATCTCCATGAATTTCCATCCATTTTTGACTCATTCCTTCTATATAGTCTATACTTGTGGGTCTTTTTGGATGTCGTGCTAATTGCAATTTTTGCTCGTAATTCAGACCATAATAAAACCATTTATTCAACAAACGTAATTGACGTTCATCAGGCTTCAGTTGTTGCTTCAACTGTTGCATGATCATTTGCCATTCGTAAAGATTTGTTTCCATATGCGAATCAAGCTTAACATTTCATCACTTAAAGTGGTCAAACTACACATGAGTTCATTTGCTTGTTCAAATAACTTAGGATCATCAAATCTTTGTGCTACACGTGTGGTGGCACGAACAAGATCATCATAATGAACGCCTTTATAAGTTGCAACGATACTATTTTCTGGTAACACTTCTCCATTGCTTTCTATCGGAGAAATATCAATCACTGTCTCATTTAACAAACCAGTTTGATTCGCTTCTACAAAACAATGTTTTGGTACAGTCACATACATTTTGGCTTTAGCCATCATATCTTTGACAGCTACCACTTCTCCCACGGGCGTTCCGCGATACTTAACAGCAGTTCCTTTTTTTAATCCTGTTGCATCAGTTAATTGAAAATATACCACATAACTTTTGCTACTTGGTACAATTAACCAAGTAGCAAAACTAATCATCAAACCAAAACCACTCAAGATTAACCAACTTGTTGGAGTGCGCATTGAATTTGTTTGATCACCTTATATGCATTCTCATGTCGGATTGCTTTGCCTACTCCCACTCCACTAGCTCCCGCTGCTATAGCCATAGGTGCCGTTACTGCTGTAATTCCTGAAGCACATATGACTGGCTTTGATGTTAAGCGACTGAGTTGATATGCATGTGCTAATGAAACAGTGGCACCTTCAATACTTGATAAAATTGTTGCTTTGCTCTGTTTTCTGCCCCCTCCTTCTGTTTGAAACATATCCACCCCTACTGCTTCTAATTGTTGTACCAAGTGCATTTGTTTTTCCAAATCCAAAATGTAAGGAATGGTGACAGTCAGTACACGTTCAGGCATCCTTTGCTTGAGCCTGGTGGCCAAATTTAAGATGGTTTCACTTTCCCAAAAGTGCCCAGCTTCATATAAACCTTCGTAATTGCCTATTTCTAGCATGTCTGCACCTGCTTTCACACTCTGGTACATGGAATCAAAATTTAATCCTGATACACACACAGTTATGTTCGAAGTTGCTTTCACCGCTTGCACTAATGGAGCATGAGCCGCTATATCTACATAACTAGCGCCTGCCTTTTCAGCAGCTTTGACAATGGGAATGACTTGTGTTTGCTCAAAACAAAACAATCCAGTAATAATCTTCAATAACATCTTAATAAGCTAATCCCATACTTCTGGTGGTCTCTCCTCCCAAATAAACACGAATGCTAAGAAAATCTGTAGGACATGCCGTTTCGCATCTTTTGCAACCTACACAATCTTCTGTTCTAGGAGCAGAAGCCATTTGTCCTGCTTTACATCCATCCCAAGGCACCATTTCTAATACATCTAATGGACATGCTCTAACACATTGAGTACATCCTATACAGTTATCATAAATTTTGACTGTATGCGCCATAGGTTTTCTCCTTATTATGCTATTTCAATTTTATCATGATTTCTGGATTCGTTTGTGGTAAATTGGATTCTGATGGTGGCACCACTTGCCAAAATTGGCTCCAACTTTCATTCCAATGATCTAAAAGGTATTGTGCTTTAGGACTAGCAGTTTTATAGGAATGAAGGCTAAGAAGGTGTTTTAACTGGTCTCTACCTTCATCAGTTACAATTCGTTGAATTTTGACAATTTCTGGATTGATTTGTTGTTCAAGGTTATCATCTAACACATATGCTAAACCTCCTGTCATGCCTGCGGCAAAATTTCTTCCACACTTGCCCAGTACCACAACTATACCTCCTGTCATATATTCACAACCATGATCGCCGACCCCTTCTACCACCGCAATGGCTTGTGAATTTCTTACGGCGAATCTTTCTCCTGCGGCACCTAAGGCAAAAAGATATCCTCCTGTAGCACCATAAAGACAAGTATTCCCTAACACTACCTGTGCTCCAGCTGATGGCACAATAATGATTTCTCCTCCATTCATCCCTTTGCCTACATAATCATTGGCTTCTCCAACTAATCTAAAATTGATGCCTTTCATTAAAAAACTTCCAAAACTTTGTCCCGCTACACCATAAAAATTGAATTGCAGTTGACCTTGAAAACCATCATTTCCATAACGTGAAGCGATGTATCCTGATAAGTAAGCACCTACTGATCTATCAGTATTTGTCATACTTACATGGGTGGTCATTTGAGCATGCTGTGCAATAGCATCTTTAGCCATTTCTAATAAATCATGATCTAGACCTTTCGGATTTTGATGCACTCCTTCATGACGTAACCAACGACCAGGTTTTTGGCATAACCAATTTAAATGTAAATGAGAAGTTTTTGGAGATGAAGTTGTGTGTTGTATTAATAAATCACTTCTTCCAATCAATTCATCTAAACTCCGATAACCTAATTGGGCTAATTCGAAACGAATTTCTTCAGCTACAAAGCGAAAATAATTAACGACAGCTTCTGGCACACCTGGATAACGTGCTCTTAACTCTTCTTTTTGTGTTGCTACTCCTACAGGACAACTATTGGTATGACAAATTCTAGCCATAATACAACCACTGGCAATCATAGCCACGGTTCCAAATCCAAATTCCTCCGCCCCTAATAACGCTGCCATAATCACATCATGGCCAGTTCGCAAGCCTCCATCCACTCTTAACAGCACTTGATCACGTAATTGATTTTCTAGTAACGTCTGATGTACTTCATGTAAACCTAATTCCCAAGCAACTCCCGCATGTTTAATAGAACTTAATGGAGATGCACCTGTACCGCCATCATGACCGGATATTTGAATAATATCTGCTTTAGCTTTTGCCACTCCTGCTGCGATGGTACCTATGCCTGCTTCAGCCACTAGCTTAACTGATACTTGTGCTTTAGGATTAATTTGATGCAAATCAAAAATCAATTGTGCTAGATCCTCAATGGAATAAATATCATGGTGAGGAGGTGGTGAGATGAGTGGCACTCCAGGTTTACAACCCCTTAGTTTGGCTATATAACCACTTACTTTTTTTCCAGGTAATTGACCACCTTCTCCTGGTTTTGCGCCTTGCGCAATTTTGATTTCTAGTTGTTTTGCATTCACTAAATATTCTGGTGTCACCCCAAATCGACCGGAAGCAACTTGTTTGATCGCAGAGCTTAGACTATCACCGTTTTTTAGTCCTTTCAAATGTGGGAAAGTGGGAGAATGACCTGTTTCATCCACATCGATTAAAGGTTTGAATCTTAAAGCGTCTTCACCTCCTTCGCCAGAATTAGATTTTCCTCCTATTCGATTCATGGCAATAGCTAAAGTTTCATGAGTCTCTCTTGATAAAGCACCTAGAGACATTCCACCCGTACAGAAACGTTTTGTGATCGCCTCAATCGGTTCCACTTCAGATAATGAAATAGAAGCTCGGTCCGATTGAATACGTAATAAATCTCTCAAAGTGGTGGCAGGTCGATTTAACATGAGGTTTTTAAATGCCTCATATGCATGTGAATCAAACTGTCGTACTGCTTTATGTAAAGCCTTTGCCATCTGAGGATTATTCACATGGTATTCTCCACCAGGTCTATATTGTACAAATCCTACATTGGGCAATTTTTTACCAACCAATCCTCCACTTAATTGTTCTACTTCCATTTGCAATTCTTCCAAAGTCATCCCTCCTATGCGTGAGACAGAACCTTCAAATGCTAAATTCACCACTTCTGCATGCAAACCAATAATCTCAAAAATCTGTGCGCCACAATAACTATTCATGCAGGAGATGCCCATTTTGGATAAGATTTTTAATAAACCGCTTTGGACCGCTTTGATATAATTCATTTGTGCCTCATGCAAACTACAAGCAGCCAATTTCCCAGATGACATGAGAGTGGATGTAGCTGGTTCGTGCCACCAATGACGCACAGTTTCCAGAGCTAAATAAGGGCAAATGGCTTCAGCTCCATAACCTAAAAGACATGCAAAATGATGAGTACTCCAACATTGTGCTGTATCCACTATTAAACTCACATCTGTTCTACGTGCTAGACGAATCAAATATTGATGGACAGCTCCTACAGCCAGCAAAGGAGGGATATAGATTTGATCGGGTTTGAAATCACGATCGGTAAGCAATAAGACCTCAGCTTCTTTTGCATTAGCTGCTTGTGCACATAACTTTTCAATGGCTTGTTTCAAACTCAATGTTTTATCAAAACATGTACTTAATACGCATGTGTGAAACAATTGTTGAATTTTGTTCAATTGATCTTCATTAATGATAGGCGATGAAAGTTTCAGCACACGATAAGCCTTAGTTTCCCATACAGGTGTTTTTTTGCCCAAATAAATATTTAAACTCATGACTAAGTTTTCTCTCAGTGCATCTATAGCAGGATTAGTCACTTGAGCGAATCGCTGTTTAAAGTAGTCATATAACACATGAGGCTTTCCAGATAACACCGCTAAAGGAATATCATCCCCCATGCAAAAAGTGGGTTCTTTACTTTCGCTAGCCATATGTTCTATGACTAATTCCACATCTTCGCTTGTATAACCAAAACAGGTTTGCCATTGCAAAAGCTGTACAGAAGAATAATCACGTTCATTTCTCCATATAGGAGAAGCCATGTGTAAAACACCTTGTTGAATCAATTGATGATAAGCATGTTTGGAAGCTATAGCATTTTTTAATGAATGGTTGTATTGGATTTGTCCATGATGAACGTCTACTGCTATCATTTCTCCTGGAGCCAATCTGGATAACATACGGTATTTTGTATAAGGAATGACTTCAGATGCTAATACAAAATAATTATCTTCCGTAATCCAATAACGTGCAGGTCGTAAACCATTTCTATCTAAAGTCGCACCTACATAATCACCATCACTAAAGACAATTAACGCGGGACCATCCCAAGCTTCTTGAATTGCTTCATAATAAGCATAAAAATCAGCGGCAGAAGTTTGTGATCCCAAAGCTTCTGGAATTAATTTCATTAAAGCTTCTGCACAGGAATGCTTACCAAAGTGAGTTACAAGTTCGGCAGCAGCATCTAAATTGGCAGAATCACTTAAGGCAGGGTTGGTGACTGAAATTTTAGCTTTGATTTCTTGAGCTTGCATCCATTTTAAATTCCCTAACAGGGTATTGATCTCCCCATTGTGGGCAAGCATTCTCATCGGTTGAGCTAAACTCCATTTGGGCATGGTATTGGTACTAAACCTTCGATGAAAAATAGCAAAGGTGGTTTCAAAATCTGGATGATGAAAATCTTGATAAAACTGGGATAAGACAGCCGCCTTCATCATGCCTTTATAAACCACATTTTTGCTTGACATAGAACAAATACTGAAATCACTTGCCCATGTGACACTAGAAACACTGATGGTGTGTTCAATTTGTTTTCTTAATAAATACAATTGCCATTCGTCACCACAAGTCATGATGACTTGTTCGATCTGAGGTAGATAACGGGCTGCCATAGGTCCAAGAACTTCCTCTACATAAGGAACTTTGCGCCAACACACCACCTCATACTGGTTGGAGACAATCACGTTTGTGACCAATTGTTTAGCTTCTTCATATGCATAGGGAGGCAAAAACATCATTCCTAAGCCTAAAAGCTGTTGAGTGGGAAGAGTAGGGATTTCATTTCTTAACATGCGCCAAGGGATTTGAGTCAAGAGCCCTGCGCCATCGCCAGATTCGCCATCAGCGCCACATGCACCTCGATGTTCCATTAAGGTAAGAGCTTCTAAAGCACGTTCGATAACACTGTGAGTAGGTTCTGGTTTTAAATGACAAATGAAACCTACACCACATGCATCTCTGTCTTTGCTTAACCATGGTTGACCAGCAAATTGCGTTAAGCGGGAGGTTAAACTAGCAGGTAAGTGCATAAGTTTGTTTTTTTGTTTTTTACTATATCATGAAACTGTTAAATCAAATGGAGTTGTTACTTTCCACTTGTATCAATCGTTACCAGTTAACCAGGGAGGTTGCTGAATATGCTAAAAAAACGCCTTCACCAAATGCAGTCATTTTAGCGATTTGGTTGATGGCCAGAAAAAAGGAGTAAATCATGTGTGGCATCGTGGCCTATGTGGGTCATCAACATTGTGAGTCCATTCTTTTATTAGCATTAAGTCAATTGGAATATAGAGGTTATGATTCAGCTGGTTTAGCTACCATTCAAACCAATGGAAAATTATGGCGAATGAGAGCAAAGGGTAACATATCAAACTTAACATCAAAACTCACTGCATATAAACAACTGGGGCACATAGGCATAGCACATACAAGATGGGCAACTCATGGAGAAGCAAATGAACACAATGCTCATCCACATATAGACCATGAAGCACGCTTAGCAGTGGTACAAAATGGTATCATTCATAATTATTTATATCTGAAGTCTAAATTAAAGCACGTTCATTTTGAATCGAACACAGATACAGAAGTCATACCTCATTTAATTGCGCATTATCAACGCGAATATCATCTGGATGTGCTCAACGCTATTCAACGTACGATTGATGATTTAGAAGGTGATTTTGCATTGGCTATTTTAAGTGTCGATGCACCAAACGAATTATTTGTTTATAGCCGAAATACTCCCCTAATTATAGCGAAAGGAGAAGACGGGTACTGGTGTGCTTCAGATTTAGTTGCCTTAACTGCATGTCATAGCTATTGGCGTTTGCCTTACCAGGTATTAACCAAAATTTCTTCACAACAAGTTGATTTATTAGGTCATGAAATTCCTAAATGGCATATCATGCCTTCCCTCGATCTCAATAAGCAAGGCTACGATAGTTACATGTTAAAAGAAATCTATGAACAACCTAACATCATAGCTATAAGTGCTCGTTGGCAACCTCCCTATGCTTTAAAAGCGATCAAATCCATACAAATCATAGCCGCGGGAAGTAGTTGGCATGCTGCATTGATGGCACAGTACGTGTTGGAAAAACATGCACGTATTCCTACACGAGTATGGGTAGCCTCAGAATACATTGCAGCGAAACCCCCCTTATCTGCATGTAGTATGACCATAGCTATCAGTCAATCAGGAGAAACTGCCGATGTGCTAAAAGCCATGCAGTGGGAAAATCAAAGAAGAAAATGGCAAAATCGTTTATATCAAGGCAAACTTGTTGCAATCACAAACAGAAAAGAAAGTACCTTAGCACAATATGTGAATGAAATTTGGCCTATGAATGCTGGTATAGAGATGGCTGTTGCAGCTACAAAAAGTTTTGTATCTACAGTGATTATGTTTTACCGATTAGCAGGAATTCAAACAAGCTATTTATTAAGCTTAGTAGAAGCTATCCAGCAAGTTTTTCAACATGATTTCAAGACAATGGCTGCTCGAGTGGCTCAATTTCAACAATGTATTTTTATGGGCAAAGGTCTTTTATGGCCAATTGCTTTGGAAGCGGCTCTCAAATTAACGGAAGTGGCTAATATTGCATCTCAAGCATATGCGGCAGGCGAAATGAAACATGGATACTTAGCCTTATTGTGCCCGGAAACTTTAGTGATTTGTTTATCTTGTGCTGAACATCAAATTCAAGAAGTGGAAGCTCGAGGTGCTCCCGTGATCCGATTTGATTTTGCTGGAGATGAATTACATGTTTCCATTCTTACGTTAATTTCTTTACAGTTGTTAAGTTATTATGTTGCTCAAATCAAATCTTTAGATGTAGATAGACCAAGACATCTTGCTAAATCTGTGACCGTTTATTAACACTTAACTCATCTTTATCCAAACTTAAACTCCTTTTTCCTCTTCTTCACTTTCTCATACCCTCCTGATCTAGTCCTCACTATAGCCCCTACTACCCACTTTGACCCCCTTTTTGGCGACTTTTTTTTTAGTTGAGGTCGATTGTTACAGATTTGTTACAAAAAAAGCCGGGATTTGGCCTAGACTTTGAACATGATTGTAGGAGATCAACTCAAATGTTAGATGCATTCTCAAAGGTAGTAGCCCAAGCAGATGCCCGTGGTGAATTTCTAAGCAATACACAATTCGATGCGCTAGCAAAAATGGTGGCTGATGGTAACAAAAGATTAGATGCAGTAGCGGCCATTACAGCCAATGCATCCACTGTAGTAACCAATGCAGCAAGATCACTATTTGCAGAACAGCCTCAACTAATTCAACCAGGTGGAAATGCTTACACTAACAGAAGAATGGCGGCTTGTTTAAGAGATATGGAGATTATTTTACGCTACATCAGCTATGCAATGGTAGCAGGAGATTCAAGCGTACTAGATGATCGTTGTTTGAATGGTTTAAGAGAAACCTACCAAGCACTAGGTGTACCTGGAGCGTCAGTAGCGTTAGGTGTAGAGAAAATGAAGGAAGCTGCTATCTCATTTGTTAACGATTCAAGCAATGTAACAGTAGGTGATTGCAGTTCTCTAGTATCAGAGTTATCTACATACTTTGATCGTGCAGCTAAAGCGGTGGTATAAAAACAAAGCGAGGTTAACTATGAAAACTCCTATTACTGAAGCAATTGCAGCAGCAGATAGCCAAGGTCGTTTCCTAAGCAATACAGAATTGCAAGCTTGTGGTGGTCGTTTCCAAAGAGCAGCAGCAAGTTTAGAAGCAGCTCGTGCATTAACATCAAATGCACAGCGATTAATTGATGGTGCAGCTAATGCAGTGTATAGCAAGTTCCCTTACACCACTCAAATGACAGGTGCTTGTTACGCATCATCCGCTGTAGGTAAAGCTAAATGTTCCAGAGATATCGGTTACTACTTACGTATGGTTACATATTGTTTAGTAGCTGGTGGCACTGGTCCAATGGATGAATATCTAGTAGCTGGTTTGGATGAAGTGAATCGTGCATTTGATCTATCTCCAAGCTGGTATGTAGAAGCATTGAAATACGTGAAAGCAAACCATGGTTTAAGTGGTGCAGCTGCTAGTGAAGCCAATGCTTATATCAATTATGCGATTAATGCATTAAGCTAGTCCAGAATCCCTTATCATTATACACATTTGTCATCCTAATCAGACAAATGTGTATCTTTTTATGTGGTTAAAACTACTGTGGTGGAGTGATGGCATGTGGACTCAACATTGGAATCTTCCACTACAACCTCCTCTCCATCAATATCTAAGTACGTCAACTATTCAAAGATGTATGTGGTTCCAAGATCACATGGGTGCCATTAGTGTGATCGCTACCCCTTTCTCAACTCACATGCACTCCAATCTTGGTATTCAAATGCAACACCGAGGTCTACACAAAGGAGAGATTCAACAACAACAGCAGTGGATACGAATTTATACTGTGTTTGATGAAACAAATGGGATGGCCATCGTGAGTGAATTTTATGTATAGCAACATCATCCAAGAAATCAAAACTTATAGAGCACAACATGCCAAATTAAGTGATGAGGAGTTCAAACAGCAAACGGTTCAACTGAAACAAAAGCTACGACAAGGCACAAGTTTAGAGCAGATCTTACCAGAAGCTTATAGTCTAGTTTGGTATGCAACGGTTCGAGTACTCCAGTTATATGCCTTTGATGTGCAACTGATGGGAGCCATTGTATTACATAAAGGTCAAATTGCTGAAATGAAAACGGGTGAGGGAAAAAGTTTAGTAGCAGCATTCGCAGCTTATGTGAACGCCTTAAGTGGAAAGGGAGTACACATTGTCACTGTTAATGATTATCTAGCCAAAAGAGATGAGCAATGGATAGGCGAAGTGTTACGTTTCTTAGGTTTAACTACAGCGGTGATATGTACCTCAAGTAGTAACGAAGAAAGAAAACAGGCCTATGCAGCAGATGTGACTTATATAACCAATAGTGAGTTAGGGTTTGATTATTTAAGAGATCATATGGCACTCAACCTAAATGAAATGGTTCAACGTGCTTTCCATTACTGCATTATTGATGAGGTTGATTCTATTCTTATCGATGAAGCACGTACTCCATTAATCATATCAGCCCCCTCAAAAGCCTCAAATACTCCGTATCAAGTGGCATGGCAATTAGCCAAATTTATGCAGCCAAATGTTCATTATGAACTAGAGGAAAAGGGTAAACAAGTCATTTTAACAGAAGATGGAGTAAAGGCTTGTGAGCAAGCTTTAGAAGTCACAGATATTTATAGCATCCAGACCCCATGGGCTCATTTACTGATGAATGCGATTAAGGCCAAACATTTCTACTTGAAAGATGTTCACTATCTTATCAAAGATGAACAAGTGGTCATAGTAGATGAATTCACTGGTAGAATCTTGCCAGGTAGACGTTGGGCAGATGGCTTGCATCAAGCAGTAGAAGCAAAAGAAGGCGTAAGTATTCAAGAAGAAAGTACCACATTAGCATCCATTACTTATCAAAATCTGTTTTTACTCTATCCTAAAATATCAGGCATGACTGGCACTGCTAAAACGGAAGAGGAAGAGTTTCAGAATATATATGGATTAAAGGTGATTAGCATTCCAACTCACCGAGCTATGATCCGAAAAGATTATGCAGATTTGGTATTTAGAACAGCTCAATCCAAATGGATAGCAGTGGCTCAAGAATGTAAGCAAATGTGGCAAATAGGTAGACCAGTGTTAGTAGGTACAACCAGTATTGAAAAATCTGAATTATTAGCGAGTCTATTAGATGCAGAAGGAGTGAAATACCAACTATTAAATGCACGTCCTTCATTAGCTTCGGAAGAAGCCTCTATTATCGCACAAGCTGGACGCAAGGCATCCGTGACCATAGCCACCAATATGGCAGGACGTGGGACAGATATTATTCTGGGAGGCAATTTGAAACAGGCGTTTTTAGATTGGTTAAAAGATCAAAATGAAGATGGAGACTTAGAAGTGAAATGGAGGCAAGTGATGGCGCAAAAAGCACCTGAGCACTTGCAACAGAAATATAGAGCCTTAAAGCAAGAATATGAAGAGCAACATCAACAGGTAGTGCAATTGGGGGGTCTCTATGTTATAGGAACTGAAAGGCATGAATCCAGACGTATAGATAATCAATTAAGAGGTAGAAGTGGTAGACAAGGAGATCCAGGCAGCTCGAGGTTTTTTATAAGTTTAGAAGATGATTTGCTACGCATCTTTGGTGGAACTCAAATGAGTAACTTGATGAATCGTTTAGGCATCGAGGAACCTTTAGAATCCCAATTTTTATCCACAAGTTTAGATAGAGCACAAAAAAAAGTAGAGCACTATTATTATCAAATAAGAAAACAATTATTTGAGTATGATCAAGTGCTAAACAGTCAAAGGCAAGCCATTTATAGTGAAAGAAGACAAATTTTGAGTAGTCATGACATGACAGATTGGAGTCGAAACTATTTGCAACATCAATGGCCAGCTAAACTGTTAGGAGTGATGAACACTTGGAAACGAATGGCTAGCACACAAGTCCATATCAGTTATGATGTGAAAAAAATGCAAATGGAAAGTGTTCAACCAGGTTTGATGAACGAATTAGAGAGGTTATTATTGCTACAACAAATGGATCAAAGTTGGAGCAAACATTTAAGGGAAATGAGTTTGTTAAGAGAATTCATAGCTTGGAGGGGTTATGCACAGAGAGACCCACTAGTAGAATATAAAAATGAAGCGTATAATTTATTCATAAAGATGATAGAAGAAGTAAGACAAGGATATTGCTATAGTTTATTTCGAAGCCAAGCATGAGATTAAGCAACATCAAAAAAAGAAGAACATCAGGATTCCGTTCAAGAAGTGCTCGTATTTTAAATGCAAGAAGAAGAAAAAAGAGATGCAGATTGGCGTAATGCGGACGGAGAGACTCGAACTCTCACAAGAGAACTTACCAGATCCTAAATCTGGCGCGTCTACCAATTTCGCCACGTCCGCGCATCCTCGATAGCTCAGCGGTAGAGCGGTCGGCTGTTAACCGATTGGCCGTAGGTTCAAATCCTACTCGGGGAGAAAATCAATCCACAACTACATATGCTGAAATGGTTGATCAAATTAGAAGTAGCGATAAGTTTGTTATTAATGATAGCACTTGTAAGTGTCATAGGCACCATCATTCCTCAAGATGCAAATGAACAACAATATGCACCATGGATGCTTCTATGGCAATTGGATCATGTGTATCATAGCACCATTTACACCAGCTTATTAGTACTTTTATCTATAAGTTTAATGGGTTGTACGTTAAAAGTGCAAATTCCTTCATGGAAATTATCACGAGTCAAAAGAAAATGGGAGAAACAAGAAGCACAAGTGCAACAAGGAGTAAGTTGGCATGCCTATGAAAGAAATCAATTAGCTCCAATGGCCATCCATATAAGTATGATCAGCATGATGGCAGGCAGTATGTTGGATGCTTTGGGAGGTTATATAGCGCAAGAATTGATACCAGTATCAGAAATAAGTCATATACAGAATGTGATTTCAGCAGGCAAGTGGAGTCATCTTGCACAAGATGTGAATGTACGGGTGAATGATTTCCAAATTGTGTATGATTCCAGAGGATTAGTGAAACAATTTAGTTCGGAAGTAGAAATTTTAGATAATGAAGGAAAAAGCAAGTGGCATGATTGGATAAGTGTGAACCATCCGGGTAGATATAAGCAGATATGGATATATCAAACAGATTGGAAGTGGCAAGCGTTAAGATTGAAGGTAAACAATGAAATGTATGAGTGTGCGGTGAAGCAAAGGGGAGAAGGAGCATTATGTCAATGGCAACAAAAATGGATATGGTTCCCTAAATTAGCAAAAGAATTGATGATCTATGAAGAAGGAAAAACGATCAAACAAGGGCAAATAGGAGAACAAATAGATGGAATAGAAATCAAAGAGGCTATGGTGGCCACAGGATTGCAAATCAAAGAGAGTCCAGGACTCAATTTGATTTGGATAGCAAGTGGCACATTATTGGCGAGTTTGATATGGTTATTGTTGTAAAGATAAAAAATTGTTCAAGATCTGATGTCCATGAGTGGTAAGAATACTTTCGGGATGAAATTGAACACCATACAAAGCTAAATGTGCATGTTTGAAAGCCATGACAAGGCCATCACTAGAGTGTGCAATGGCTTGTAGATCGTGATCATGATTAGGATAAGCCAAGAGGCTGTGATAACGAGTAGCGTAGAAAGGATTGGGAACATGATGAAACAAACGATCGCCTTGATGAAAGATAAGTGAGACTTTGCCATGCATAGGATATGGAGCAGGTTTCACTTGCCATTGAAATAATTGCGCTAACAATTGGTGTCCTAAACAAACTCCAAGAATAGGCACTTTTGAGACATAATGAGAAACCACTTCCATACAAGAGGGAAGCGCATTAGGGTGGCCAGGACCAGGAGAAATGATAATAGCACGAATAGGCAATTGTGATAACACCGAAAGATGCAATTCGTCATTGCGACAAACCATCAAATCCATATCCACAGATACAGATTGCACAAGATTATAGGTAAAACTGTCATAATTATCGATAAGCAGAATCATAAGAAAGAACCAAAAGAAGCAGAACTAGCTTGAGCAAGAGGAGAAAGAGGCATACGCCCAGCCAAATAAGCCATACGACCAGCCATGACAGCCCATTTCATAGCTTGAGCCATGTTAGCAGGAGAAGGCGATAGTGCAATGGCACTATTGATGAGCACAGCGGAGGCGCCCATTTCCATCACACGAGAAGCATCACTAGGAACGGCAAGACCAGCGTCAATAATGACGGGAACACGTGCGTTTTGAATAATCATATGTAAAGAATGCAAGTGTTGTATGCCTTGTCCTGAACCTATGGGAGAGGCTAGAGGCATGACAGCCGCACAACCAATTTGTTCTAATTGCAAAGCAAGCACAGGGTCAGCATTCATGTAAGGAAGAACAATAAAACCTTTACGAACAAGCACTTCAGCGGCTTTTAAAGTGCCTAGAGCATCAGGCAAAAGGTAGACGGGGTCAGGAATCACTTCAAGTTTGATCAAACAATTATCATGTTGTCCAAGTTGTTGAACCAACTCACGAGCAAGTAAAGCAACACGAATGGCTTCAGAGCAAGTGCGACATCCAGCAGTATTAGGAAGAAGACAATATTTTTGCCAATTCAGCAAGGGCGTCAAAGCGTGTAAAGCATGAAAACGTCGAATAGCAACGGTGACCATCTGACAACCGCTAGCTTCTATACTTTGTTTTGCCAATAAGGGGGTAGCATAACGCCCCGTACCAAGGATTAAACGAGAAGAGAATTGGTAATGATGTAAAGAGAAGACATCCATAAGGAGAAAAAATAGCATGTGGCTAATGATAGGC